TTTATAGATTTATTTAGAATTTATACATATAGAATAGATATATAGCTATATAATAAAAGAATAACTTTTTCTTTATTCTTTAATGAAAGTAATATAATATAAGAATGAAAAGAAAATAGAATAAAAAAATTTAACAGAGTAATTAGAGTAATTAAAGTTAAAGAGCGATGAAAAAAAAAGAGAAATAGAAAAAGGTTTTTTAAGTATTACCTCTTGTGTAATATAACATAGTAATTATTGTTTTTCCATTGGGAGAGATGGCTGAGTGGACTAAAGCGTCGGATTGCTAATCCGTTGTACGAATTATTCGTACCGAGGGTTCGAATCCCTCTCTTTCCGGTTCCGTTGATTATTTGGTATTTTTTTACCTTTCAAATTTTTTAATTTAATAGTATTTTTGAATTTAATAGTTAAAAATTTAATAGTTAAAGATGTAGAATAGATAAAAATGCTAAAAATATTTAAAAGCAAGTCAAAACTCTTATTTTTTATTCTTCGCGGCCAGGATTACGCCCCGGGTCATTAGATAAAAATCCAAAGATGAAGAGAGAGACAAAGAATATCACTACTGTGTAAACAAAGAGTTTGAGAGTAAGCATTACACAATCTCCAATTTTGGTTTGGAAAAAAAGAAAATAGATTCTCTATTTTTATACCCTATATATCACAATAATTTGGATCACAATAATTTTGATATCAAGAAATGAAGTCGTTTTTAGAAATAGAAAAGATTTTTTATAAATTCATTTGTAATAAGAGTTGAGTCTTTCATTGCCAAGAATTTGCCTTCACACCTACAATTAGATATTGTGGAGGACTCTTATAATTTTTAATATAGGGCTCCCTTTCAAGTTCAAGGGAATGGAAAAGAAAAATGTTTAGAATGAGTAATATCGAATAGGGTAAGCCCTATTTGATTTTTCGCGTCTATATAATAACTTGAATGCTTGAATTGGGGGAGGGCTTATACTATAAGACTTGTCTGATCTTATAAATTGTTAGAATTTTTTTTTCTTGAATAAATTATTTTAGGACAGTATTAAAAACCTCATCGAAAACTTACAGCAGCTTGCCAAACAAAGGCTAATAGAAAAAAGAGCACAGGGATGACTGGCATTACATCTACAATTGGATTCAAAAAAGCGTAGGCTTCGGGCAATTTTGTGAAGAAAAAACTGCTTGAATAAATAGCCGAATCAAAACAGATACAAAACAAACTAAAAATATTAAGCATAATCAAATTTTATTCTTGAAGATATTTATTCTTGAAGATAATTCTATTTTGATTGAGTTATTAAAATATTATTAATGATGATATCAAAATTTATTTATATAAAATAAAAATAAAGTAAGATAGACAAAAACCCTTATTGATGAACCTCACTCAATCAAAAATCCTTCAATTCTCAAATCAAAAAAGAATAGAAGGAATCATATTTTCATACAATATCTTAATTGAATTATATATTATGATCAATAAATTGAGTTTAATTCTATATCTACATATATTAAAATCTGAGCAATAAACTAATCTATTTCATAAGATATTTATTGGAACGGGAATTGACGAAGAACTAATACCTATATTAGTTTTTATTAGTGTTGAGTTGAATAGAAATGGGGCGTGGCCAAGTGGTAAGGCAACGGGTTTTGGTCCCGCTATTCGGAGGTTCGAATCCTTCCGTCCCAGCGTATACCTATTCTATACATAAAAAAAAAATTACCGGCTTTGGCAACCTTTTTATTATTAAGAGAATAATAAATGCAATTCTTCTTTCGTTTCATATTTTTAATAACCTTTCTTGGACTAATTTATTTTTCAAAAAGTTGATTGTGCTCAAATAATATGGAAATGGAATTGAATCTATCTTTTTTTTTCAGGGACGGGGGAAAGAGATATCAAAATTCAAATTCAAAACAAAAAAAGTTGAACGGTTTTTTGATCACATTCTTATTTTATTCCCCTTATCTCTTCCTATTTACGTTAGTTACTGAGAAAAAAGTTTTACCTTACAATGATACACATTTTGAATGCAATTTTTATCCACTTATATATATACCAACGAATCCTTTATCGAATCGTTACAAGTTATGTTTGAGTACGAAGAGAAGCAAGAGCTGTTCGGAAAGTGGGTTTTTATGATCCACTAAAAAAGAAAACTTAGTTAAACGTTCCTCCGATTCGATATTTCCTTTAATTTTAAAAGGCACTCAAACGACAGGAACTGTTCATGATATTTTAAATTAAAGAAGGCAGGGGTTTTTACGGATCTTTGTCTTAATTAAAGACACTGAATTTAATGAAATACAAAAAAAAGGGGGGTGTGGGTAGTTTGTATATATATATAGCTTAGCTTTGTATAAACTTTTCTATACTATCCCTTCCTTCACTCTTGTTCTATTTATATCTATCTTATTTTTGAAAGTTCTTATTTCATTTTATTTATCCTTTTACCTACAGTGGTTTTGTTTGTATTTATGTGGATATTAGTGCCAATCC